AGACTAGGAACCGTCCCTAAAAAACGAACAAAACTCCTATCACAAAAAGAGCAACCAAATAAATAAACATATAATCCCACCTATATATCACGAAATAGCCCCCAAAAACACAAAAAATCCCCCACAAAAAAAATTCTATAAGGGGGGAGTATTACAAACCTAAAAACAACAAGCAAACACAGAAACCAAACAACCCACTTTCAACCCTATTATTCCCCAGAAAAACAACCAAAACACCAAATTTTCAATCATGGGGAAGAGGGAAGAAAGAGGTGAGGCGAAAACAGGCAAACCTCAACCCAAAAACATCAAAAATTTCAAAACTAACATCAACCTCTAGGTTCTAAAGAATAAATAAGACAACTACAACAGGTAGACCATCGACTTGGAAAGACGACATACTCAATTTATACGACTGTCATTCTTACAAAAACCCATACAAGTTAAAACCGATGGATGATCTAAGACCAACTCTGATACGAAAAATCAACATGTATTAACACCTAACCAACCTAAAACAATAACAAGGAAACACCTAAAAAAAACAAAAGACCTAAAACCAAAACATTTAAAGTAAACAAAGAATCAAATTCCTCTGAAAGATTCTTTCTCCTAATACGGGATATCTTAGAAAACACCCAATCTTCCCAACGGTAAAAAGAAACCAAACAAAAAGAACTAAAAGGAAGAAAAAAGGAATAAACCTTAGAAACAATACTATCCATTCCCCATAACAAGGAAGACCAACGACCAAATATTACAGGAAAAAGAAAATAAGAAACAATACCAAAAAAGCAACCCAACCCCTGAACAATTAAAAACATAATAGAAGACATTACATCAAAGACAAAAATCTCCAAAATATAATAAACACACAAATAATTGAAAAAAGTTCCTAAGAAAACCAAAGGACAAATCAACAAAAAAGAACTACCAAACCCTAAAGACATACCACATACATCATGAACTAAAAGCAAACAAAACCGAACAGAATAAACAAAAGAAAAAAACAAGCAAAAAAGAAAACAAAAAAGAATACCCGACCCACTAGAATACGCCAACAAAGAAAAAAAAGCATGCTTACTAAAAAATACTCCCAAAAAAGGAACACCTCTCAAACAAAGCACCAAAAAAACCTGAATAATAGAAAAAAAAGAATTACCCTTATACCGAGACAGATGTACCCCCAAAGAAGACTGATCAGAATTCGAAGAAGACATCAAATCCCCAACAGAAATAAACAAATAACACTTACAAATACCATGAACTAATAACTGCATTAAAGATAAAAACAAATCCCCGAAAATAAAAAATAAAAGACACCAAGAAATTTTATTACAGGTAGACAACGCAACAATCTTCTTTAAATCTAAAAACACCAAAGCACAAAAAGAAGTAACAAAAATAGAAGCCAAACAAAGAAAAGTCAAAACACCAGAATCAATACCCATCTCAGATAAACCATTATAGCGAAAAATAAATCAAACACCCGCAGCCACCAAAGTTGAAGAATGAACTAATGAACTAACAGGAGTGGGAGCCCGCATAGCCTCTAATAACCAAGATACAAAAGGAAAACATGCTCTCTTAGTAACAACAATCAATAAAAATAAAAGAGAAAAAACAACCCCAGAAAAAGAAAACAGCTGAGAAAAACACATAACCATTATAAAAAGAGCCACATCCCCTAAACGAGAAATAAATAAAGTAACCAAAGACGCACGCAAACTGCAACTATTAGAATAAAACAAAATCAAAAAAAACCTAACCAAACCCAAATACTCTCAAAAGATCAAAGTAAGAATGGGAGAAAAAGAAAGAATCAAACTCACCATAACATCCAAAAATCAAACTACCAAAAGAAATAAATGAGCAGAATCAATAGAACCACCAAAATAATGAAAACAATAAAATAACACAAGACTTCCACAACAAAGAAGCATATAAACAAAAACACAACTCACACCATCAAACAAAAGACAAAAATACAACTCTCTCAATCTAACTCTCATCAAATTAAACTCAATCTCAACCCCAAAAGACCAAGAATATCAAACCACTAACAAACCCAAAACAAAATAAATAGGAAACAACAGAAACAATAACACATCTGATAGAAAGACAAAACTTACACAATCATGGCCGAAACATGAACCCCAAAATAGATATCAGATACAACACACAAATCACACGGAGAGAAACTCTCTTATTTGATGCTTAAAACCAACCCATAAAACATCTGGCATCCATGTAAAATAACAAAGCGAGCATCACAACCAAATATGAAAAAAGTAGCTTCAAACTACCACCGAATATATCTTACTCACCAGGGAGGCAACCCACCATAATATAATCCTAAATCACACCCATAAAATCTGGCATCCCTAAAAAATTTTCCTAGCCAATAAAAAATACCACCTCAAGAGCTACAATCCTACGTACTGAATATACTAAACTAGTCACACACCACTTATCGAAAAAAAGAATCCTTATTCCTCACAACAACACTAATACCTATAAATCCCACCATCAAAATCAAACAAAAAACACAATAAGAAATACCCTCAAACCGAGAACATAAATAATAACTACTCTCAAAAAATACAGGAAAATAATAAACCCCCCCTAAAAAAAAAAATACCATCAACAAAAAAAAAATAACCAAAAAATACCCACCACCATTTCTCAAAGAAGATATAGGATTAGGATCATGTATAGAAACAAAAACAAAAAGAACATAAACACCCCCTATATAAACCAAACAAAACAAAACCAAATACCAAGAAAATCCCAAAATAAGATAAACAATCCCAGAAATACACAAAGAAGAAAATAATAACAAAAAACAAAGAACTATAGGATGAGAAACAAAAGAAAAAGCCAAAACAACAGAAAAATAAAGACCAAACAACAAAGAACTAAAAAAAGAAAGCACCCCCTAACAATTATTCTAACTTAAACAAGCCCTGCTTTATAACTTCAACAACAACAGGCATATATGCATGTCCAGCACCGCATAATTCCGTACAATAACCCACAAAAATACCATACCGATCAGGACAATAATTAACATAATTCAACCGACCTGGTATAGCATCTACCTTAATATTGAACTCAGGAATAGAAAAAGAATGAATCACATCCGAAGACGTAACCATAAAACGATGAAACTCCCATAAAGTCAAACACAAAGGATTATCCACACCACTCAACACATCACACATAACAGAATCATAAGAACCCAATCCCGACACATCATAACTCCAATATCACTGACGCCCCACAACCTTAACAATCTTACAACCAACATCCAAAAAATCATAACTAACACATTGCAAATTCAAAAAACATAAAACCACAACAGCTAACGTGGGAAACACAGTCCACAAAAACTCCACAACCATACTCTCATTATTATGAGAAGAAATACTATCCGGAGAAACAACTTGCCAACCCAAAACAAATAAAACCCAAACAGGAATAAACCTACAAAGCAAAATCACATAATTAACCAAATCCATATAAAGCACTTTCATAGAAACCATACACAGCCAAAAAAATAAACAAAAAGCCAACTAGCGCTCGGTTCCCCCAGCACTACCATGTTACGACTTACCACAGTTATCACCCCGGGTGACGGGCGGTGTGTACCCCAACTAAATCCCCTTCGACAAAGCTAACTAAACTACTACCTACTTCCGAGTCCTAAATCCAAACTTCTAACTTTCAAAACGCCTCATTTAAAAAAGTAACGCATAAAACCCCTTATTATAAGCAGCACATCGACCTGGCTTAAACTAACAAGTTACACCCTATAGCACAACTATGAATATAAAACCGGATATACACTAACAAAAATAAGGCAAAATCATAAGCGGATCATCTCTTACACTACACGTTCCCCCGGAAGAACCTCATCAGCTGCCAAACCCTTTTAGTTTATACTAAGGAAAATATTTCAACGCTCAATACAAGGGTATCTAATCCTAATCTCACACAAACGAACCACAACAACTTAAAAGATAATATCCAAAGCAATAAAATTATACCTAAAATTACCAAGTAACTCTAAAATCATTTAAACCAACCTTATCAGAAAGAAGAGAGAAGCTAACAGAATAACCGCGGATGCTGGCACTGTGAATAAACCACTCCAAATAAACAAGAAGCCCAATCTGAATCACTTCAAAAACCAAGAACTAACTACTAAGAATCCAAGAAAAAACTAATCCCCCAAAAAACAAACAATTCCTATATAAGCACTCCTTAATATCCCTTCCACAACCAGAATTAAATAATAACTCAAGGACACGGATAAAAACAAATCTAAAGTACCTTTGCAAAATACTCCGTCTCATAAAAACGACATGCCCCATATAAACCTTAAATATAAGCAATCCTTTCGTACTAGCCCATACCAAAAATAGATAAGAACCGACCTGGCTCACGCCGGTCTTAACTCAACTCATGAGGGAACCCGGGTCGAACAGACCCAATAATAGAACTCCTACAACCTATCATATTTCCCAAGTCAACATCGAGATGGCAATCACAAGAATCGATAAGACCTCTCCTCTCATTTTACCTAGTTATCCCCGAGGTAATTTCAACCTTATTCCAAACACAGGATCAAAAAACACATAAAAAATATGCTTTTACCCCAAACAAACCACTCAAAGTAAAAATCTCGGGGTCTTTCCGTCTTATTAAACTCTTTGGGGGTCTACACCCAAAACCCAATCTCAAAAATAGACTCTCATCTAATCAAATTCCCAAGTCAAACCTTTCAAACAATCCTCCAATTATGAGGCAACTAATTATGCTACCTTAGCACAGTCAAGATACTGCGGCCATTCACAAACGCATTGGGCAGGCAATACTATCAAAATACAACAAATAGAAATGTTTTTAATAAACAGACCGAAAACTATCGAGAAAAAAGAGAACCAATAAAATCTACGCATTCTATCATTACCAAAAAAAAATTAAACAAGAGAAGAATAAAAAAAAGAGGGAGGAAAAAAAAAAAGAGTAATAACACACTCAAAAGAGTAAAGTAATTTTAACCTAACTCATCAAATAACAAAACACCCTCTCTTTAAAATATTTTGACATCTTTGCCAAAACACCTAAATCAAAAAACCAACTCTCCAACCAAATATCAAATAGTCCGAAATCATTTATCACAACCTCTTACCTTTCTCATAAAAACTACATGTCCTACACTAAGTTCTAAACAGAAGAAAAGAAAATCACTATTTTTCGGGACACTGAAAACTACAGAACAAATCAATAGATCATGATGCAAAAGGTAACCAAAATAAAGAAACCCACAATACCAACATTCTAACAAACACCAAACTCTGGATCCTATTAAAAAAAACACCCCTGCTTTACAAAAACAGAATTCTAAAACTAAACTAAAGACCCCACCAAAACTATACTCACAAACCAACAAAGTAAAAATCAATAAAACTCCTACCAACTTCGTCAACGACCACTATCAACCATATATACAATGTGTTGAGGTAAAGGAAGAGTAACGATATTAAGAACTAAAGAGTTACTACCTCAAACAGAAATAACCCGATTACCAATCACAATAGACTCTCACAAAACAAAAACAAAAAAAAAAGCACTACACGAAGAAATAACACCCCCCAAACTAGACAAAACATTCAACCAATAAAACTCCGGATCATAAACACAAACTCGACGAGGAAGCCCATAAAGACCCAAATAATGCATAGGAAAAAAACAAAGATTAAAACCAACCATAGAAACAAATCAATGCCCCTGTAACAAATAAATATTCAACCTATAACCCCTAATTATAGGTCATCATCATATAAAAGAAATAACAACCCTACTATACGACCCCAACGACAACACATAATGAAAATGAGCTACCACAAACCAAGTATCATGCAACAAAGTATCCAAAACAGAAGCAGACAACATTATACCAGTAACACCTCCTATAGTAAACAAACCAATAAATCCTATAATTCACCAAAGAATAGGATCCCTCAAACGAACACGACTACCTCTCAACATAATCAACCAAGAAAAAACCTTAATCCCTGTAGGAATACCAATAACCATAGTTACAGAACTAAAAAAAACAGCAGTACCAACATCCAAACCAACCATAAACATATGATGAGCCCAAACAATCCTACCCAAACAAACAATACCAGCCATAGCCAAAACAAGACCATAATAACCAAATAAAGAATCATTATTAGTCATAGTAGCACAAATATGTCTAACAATACCAAACCCAGGCAAAATCAAAACATAAACTTCAGGATGACCAAAAAATCAAAACAAATGCTGAAACAAAACAGGATCCCCCCCTCCCATAGGATCAAAAAAAGAAGAACCAAATTTACGATCAAACAACAGCATAGTAATAGCAGCAGCCAAAACAGGCAAGGACAAAAGCAACAAAATAGACGTAAACAAATAAGACCAAGTTATAATACTCTGACGAGACACCAACTCCTCACACATAACCTCAAAAATAGTACAAATGAATTTAATAGAACTAAAAACACTAGAAATTCCAGCCAAATGCAAAGCAAACATCAAAAAATCAACACCTCACCCTCTATACTCCACCCCCGAAAGAGGGGGATAAAAAGTCCAACCAACTCCAGCCCCCCCTCACATACTCACACCTAAACAAATAGAAGCAGGCAAAAGAAGCCAAGCACTCAAAGCTTTCAACCGAGGCAAATTCAAATCCGGCAATCCCAAAAGCAAAGGTAACAAATAGTTACCAAATCCTCCTATAATAACAGGCATCAAAAAGAAAAATATCATAACAATACCGTGGCTGGTTATAACAAATTTATAAACCTCCGGAGAAACTAGATTATAATAAGGATCCAAATAATTCAAACGAATCAAAACCCTCAAAGACAAACCCAAAAACCCGGCCCAAACACCAATAATCGTATAAATCAAACCAACACGCTTATGATCCAAAGTAAACAACCAAACCAAACTAAACATTACACAATAACCAGCAGTCGACCCAAAAATCACCTTTTATTTTGAAAACAAACAATCTAATACCTTAACCTAGACCACTATAAATAAAAACAAAGAGAGTCGAATCCAATAAAGATTCAAATTTCCGTTAGCAGCGAAAACAAACACAACCCTCTCCCTTTCATACCTCAAGACACTTCCACCAATACACTACAACAAATAATCACTACCAAACACCCATCCAACTAATATCTTCAATAAACATAACCACGACTAATCTCTACCCAAAACCCTACAGAAAGTAACACCAAAAAAAGAAAATAATAAAAAAATTTCTTAAAAAGAACCCCCTGTAAAGGCATTTTCAACAATAAAGAAACCTCCAAATCAAAAACTACAAAAAAAACAAGCAAAACAAAATAAGTACACCTAAAATAATTCTCAACAACTCCTTGAGACACAAAACCACACTCAAAAGAACCCATCCAAGACCGAAGCCCAAAAAACCAACTCAAATCCAAATTCCAAACAAAAACATGCACCACCCCAATAAACAAAAAAACCAAAACAAAAATCATAAAAAGAGAACTCAAAGCAAGCATCCTAGAAAGTTAAAAAACATCATGGAAGCAAGAATTCCAAGCTTTAAAATCTTAAGCTATTTCCAGAATACCGACGGAGGAACACTAACCTCTAAAACCACTATATCGCAATGGCCTGCCCAAGCAGCCCTAACGGCAAAAATCAATCCGCACCCCACAACACAGGAAACCTCTAACCCCCAAAGCTAACATTCTAAAATAAAATACGAGATTGGAAAAAATAATCCAAACGTCCGCGGGAAACAAAATATCCTTCTCAAAGTTAACAGCCTTACGATCTAACAAAATAATCTACACGCACCCCACCACCAAGTTCCTATAAAACGAAAAAAAAAGAAAGTACCAATACTAAGACAACACAACGCCACATAAAATCAACAAAAAAATCATAACGAACCCGAGGCAAAGTAGCACGAGACCAAATAAAAAACAAAACATGAAACAACGTAAAACCCAAAACAAACCCACCACCATAAAAAATAACAGACCTAAACCAAGAAAAAACAATCATAATCAAATACTCACAAGCAAACAAACAAGTAAAAGGGACATTACAATACTCTGTTTTCAACCCCCTAACTAATTCCCTTTCAGCCTCAGCATAATCCAAAGGAGTACGATTACACTCACACAACAAACCCACCAACCAAAAACCATAAACCAAAGGACACACAAACAAAAACAATCAATCCTCATCCACCAAAAAAGAAGAACAATAACCACCAACAACCAAAGCAACAACAACAGCAACACACATAAAACAAGCCTCAAAACTTATAGAACCAAAAGCAGAACGAACACATCTAATCATAGCAAACTTTTTATAAGAACCCCAACCAAGACTCAATAAACTATACCCTGTCAAACTAGTAATAATCAAAAACCACAAAAGAAAATAATCACAAGAAACATCACTATAAAACAAAGAAAACAACAAACAATAACCACAACAAACAAATACTAACAAATACACACCTAACCAAGAAAACCAACTACGTTTCTGAAAAAAGACAAACTTATACTTAACAACCAACTTCAACAAATCAGCAAACCTCTGCAAAAGACCAAAAAGACCCACCTTTTTAGGCCCCTTACGAATCTGCATATAACCCAAAACCTTACGCTCCCTCAACACAAAAAAAGCTACAAAAACCATAATCACAACAAAACTAACAACAGAATTGACAAACAAATAAACCCTATTCCAAAAAGAAACCATCTTGCTTCAAACAAAAACAACTACATATACCTTCAACCCGACAAGTCAACATTCTAACTTAAACTAGAAGCAATAATATTAAACAACAACGGAGAAACCTCATCAAACACTTGCAGAGCGTCCATTTACATAACTTAAACTACATTGTCATTTCTTCCCTCCACCCTTATGATAACAGAGACATAAACCTCCTCCCTCGCGCGTAAAGCAAGAATTTTACAAACTAAACTATCTTATCATCACCACAACCCCTAATTATAAAACAGAGAAAACCCCAATATCCTTCTTAGGCAAACGACTTCTAACAACATACTTAACTAAATAAAACTGCTCTGAAATACAATACAAAACCCAAAACCCAATCACCAAACTCCTACAACAAAAAATACTAACAGCCATAAGAATCTTATAAAAAATAGAAACAGAAAAAGGAACAGAAATCAACAAAAAAACAAAAAAAAATACAAAACCAACACCACCCAAAACACTATCCCCCCTAAAAGAACCAACAATACTAAAAAACCAAACCACTAAAGTAGACCAAAAAAAATAAAACAAAACCAAATAAAATAAAACATCAAAAGACAAATTACTAAAAACGACCAAAAAAGAAGCACTAGAAGAAAGCATAATATGACACCAACAATGAAATCAACTATACGTATAAACTCAAAAAAGGAAGGAGAGAAAAAAAAAGGAAAGAGAACACAAAACAGAAACAAAAAAAACATCTCCTACACTTAAAAAAAAGGGGAAAATAAAAATAGGAACCTTCAAAAAAGTGGACAACGCTCACAAAACCAATCAATTAGAATTAAGACCAACATTATAAACCCAACCCCAAAAAGGAAACAACCCGAACTTAATCAAAAACCCTAAAACTAATAAAAAAATAAGCACCTCCTCAACCAAACCACACAATACCAAAGAAGAAGAAACACTAGAAATCACTACATATTTAAAGAGACTAGATAAAACCAAACTATCTCTATCAGACAAAAAAAAACAAGGCACAACACAAAGACCCAATAATTCCAAAAAAATCCAAAGAAAGGATGAACATCCAGAAGCACAAATCAATATACTAAAAGCAAATAACCCTCTTATACTCAACACAAACAATAAAACACCCCGCATCACTCTTCTAATGTACCCACCCTAAAATAACACCCAAATCCAAAAAATCCTAATGATCCTTAGAAAAAGATAAAATATTACAGACAATAAATCAATGCACCAACGCCACAAAGATCTCATAAAAGAACAATAATAACAAAAAAACAACAACCCCTCCTCCAAACTTAAAAACCAAAGATCCCAAAGCTACACCACCCAAAGAACCTATAGTTAAATTAACAAAAGGACGAAGCATTAAAACTGCAGGACGCACCATATAACTCAAAGTCTCCGCTAAACAAACAAAAGGAGAAATTCATAAAGGAGTACCTAAAGGAATAAATCCACAAAAAAAAGACCGAAATCCAAATAATCTTAATCGAGAAAAAAACAAAGACAAAAATAAAGGAGCAATAAAAAAAACCAAAACCAAACCAAACCCATAAAAACCATAAATGTATGGAATCCGCAAATAAAGAAAACAACATAATAATAAAACCAAGTTAAAAAAATACACATCCCCCAATATCTTACAATCATTCTTTCCTACAAAAGAAGTAATACATTCACACATAACCCAAAACCGAGAAAAAAACATAATGAGAGGAAAAGGACGAAGCCATATTATATGAACATGAACCATACAGTTTACAACTTAACTTACACCTCTTTCCATAAAGAGAAAAACACCTCACAAATAATCAGCACTCTCCTACCACAAAATAAATTGTTACTTTGACGCTTCAAATCAACGCTTTACAAACACATAAGCTAGAAAGGAACACCCAACACCTCTGTAACCAACTACAAATTCCCTTTATGACCAAAACATAAAATGCTAAAAACACCAGATTACATAATTACCCCCCTCCCTCTCCATAAAACTAAAATATCAAGAATAAGAAAAAAGACCAAACAATTAAAAACACACAACTCATTACAAACCTAAAACCAACACACTTACCATAAGAAATATTATAATGCCGAGAAACCAAACTACCTATCACAAACAAAGGAACCAAACCGCCTACAAATAGATACAAAAAAAACAGAAAAACATATCTAAGACTAACTAACCTTCTACTACACAAAGCCAAAACTTCCGAAAAAAACTGAAGACTTGGAGGAACCGAAGCAACCAAACAAATAGATGCTAAAACAATGAAACGAATAAGAAAACTTCTAGATACAGCATCCTTTAACAAAAGCCAATTCCGAGTCCCAGAAACCTCATATAAAAATCACAAAACAATAAACATAACCCCAGCAGACAACCCATGACCCAAACAAAACCAATACGCAACAAAAACCTTATCATAATCACAGGTAGAAAGACAAATAACAGCAATAACTATATGAGACAACCTCATAAACGCCAACCAACGCTTACTATCCAATTCCCGAGAAGCACAAAACAGAAATACAATAGAAAATCCGAAACAAACCAACACATAATCCAGACTAAAAACCAAATCAGACAAAATAAAAGACCCAAAACGAACAACTCCTAACAAACCCAACTTCATAACATATCCCCTCAAACAAACAGATACAGGACTACTAGCCTCAGCATGTACAATAGGCAACCAAACATGAAAAGGAAACAAAGGAATCTTAGTCACAAACAAAACTAACAAAATAGCAAGAAAAACCTTACTAGAATCCGTCACCAAACCAAAAAACCTCCACAACTGCAAATCAAAAGTACCAAACAAACTAGACAAATAAAAAATCAATAACAACATAGGCAAACTAGTAAAAACAACATACCCAAACAAATACCAAGTAGCAACAAATCGCTCAGAATAGGGAGATTCCAACACTAACAACAATAAGAGAAATAATATAGAGGCCTCATAAAAAAACCAAAATCAAAAACCATCAACACAACAATAACACAAAAAAGACCTAAAAACCCTCAATGAAACAAAAAAAAGAGAAACACGAGACATACTCCCAAACACACAACACAAAGAAAAAAACAAAAACCCTGACAAAAAACACAAATAAAATGAAATCACATCAAAAACAAAAACACCCCCATACTCAACAGAATACCCTCCAATCAACCAAACAGAAGATCCAACCCCTTGAAATCTAAAAAAAAGAAAGGATACAACCAAAGAAAAACCAGTAACTAAACCCCAACTATACCAATCAAACCGCTTAAATCCCATAAACGAGTCAAAACAACCAAACCTAAAGTAACCTCAACAGTAAAAATCACCATCAAAGCTATAAAAAACATATAAAATTCCTCCCACTGACCTAACAGAGACACAAACAACAACAACACATTAAATTTCTCAATAACCATCAAACAATTCAACAAACGACTTAAAGATAAAAAAAACCTAAACAACACAACAACAGAACCCAAAAACAACAAAGAAGACAAACTAATCACCAAAACTATAAAAACGAGGAAAACCACCTGAATAAGGAACTACTCATAATCCCTTAAACAACAACAACATAAAAACAATCAAACCCCTACACAACTTACTAATAAGAACATAAGGAACCTCCGGATGACAAGAACCTAAATAACTCAATAAAAAAAACAAAGAAAAAGAAATCCAAAAAACATACTGACGACCAACCCTATAACTACAAGACCTTTTCAAAGTAGGCAACCATAAAACAAATAAAAAAGCCAAAACCAAAACCAAACCACCTACTTTAGATTCAACAGAACGCAACATAGCATAAAAAGCCAAAAAATACCACTCAGGCTTTATAGAAACAGGAGTAACCAAAGGATCCGCCTCCCTAAAACTCTCAACATCCAACACAAAATCTGGAAAAACCAAAAGAAACACACCACCAAAAAAGAGAAGAGATAAAAACAAAAAACCGTCCTTAAAAGTAAAAAACCTATGGAACAAAACAACATCACTATAACCTCCAGGAACAAACAAAGGATTATTAGATCCCCTCTTATGCAAATAAAACAAATGAATCACACTAAACCCCAAAATAACAAAAGCCAAACACACATGAACAGAAAAAACACGAACTAACGTCACATTCGTAACAGAAAATCCTCCCACAACAAACTTATACAAAATCCCACCAAAAAAAGGAATACTATTCAACACAGAAGTCAAAACAGTAGCAGCCCAATAAGACATTTGATGCCAAGGCAAAATATATCCCAAAAAAGCCTCCACCATCATTAACAAATACAAAATAAACCCAACATTCCAAACCCCCAACTTACTATACCTAGAATAGTACAAAGAACGACCCATATGAAAAAACAACAAAACAAAAATAAAAGTAACCCCCCAAACATGAAAATAACGAACAAACCAAACAAACAAACTCTCAGACGTAAACCCCAAAACACAACCAAATCTAAGACAAGAATCAGCAACATACAAAAAAGACAAAATAACACCAGAAACAATCTGAATAAACAAAAATGCCCTAATCATAAAACCACCACATCAAAAATACCTCAAAGAAACTTTAGTAGGCAAATCAACAACATTATTACGAAACACAGAAAACATAGATTCTTCCACCCTACAAATAAAAAGGATTCTCTAACACCACAAATTAGCAATTTAACCAAAAATAATCTATAGAAGACACCAAACCAACAAAACAAAACAAAAGACCTAATAAAAATTAAGACACATAAACAACCAAATACACAAGCAACCAAACATAGTCTACAAAATGTCAATATCAAACAATAAAATCCAAAGTACTCCCAGAAATAAAATCCTCACCAATCAAAAACAGAACAAACAAAGCCAAAACACCACCTAAAACATGTAAAAAATGCAAACCCACAGTACAAAAACACGAAGCCTGATAAACACAAAACCTAAGATCACACCCACAATCATAAAACTCAACCAACTGAAGCCCTATAAAACAACAACCAAGAAAAATAGTAAACAACAAAAAATAACGACTCCTAAAAGAACCCAAATTATGATGATAAGCCGTAGCAGTAACAGAAGAACCACCCAAAATAAAACAACCCAATAAAGGAAGTTCAGAAAAAGAAGAGATAGAAAAAACACCCGACTCCTCCGAACACAAACACATAAAAAGCAAAGTACCAAAAGCCACAACCTCACTAACTATAAATAAACAGAACCCAGAAGAATAATGAACAAAAGACAACATAGATTCCTTAATCAAATACAACAATAAAATCCCAGAAAAAAAGACAAAAAAAAACAAACTCCACAATACCCAAAGAAAAACCCCAAAAATAAAAAACATCGCACCAAAAGCATTACATAAAGGCAACCAACTCAT